AGACGGTTTTTTGTTGGAACCCCCCTTTTTTCATTTTAAGGAATTGATTAATCGTCCAGTAACAAATACGAGTAGTAGATCCTATTCGAGGAAAGAAAGCGAAGAAAGAATAAAATAATTGGAATCCATAGTTGGAATGAATTGTTGGATTGGATCTCAATCCAAATCTTGATCTAGCTACAAGGATGAGACTTTATTTGAAAATATCGAACAAAAAAGAGTATTCCAAAAAAATGGAATTTACAAATAATAATTCAAAAAGAGTTTCATTTATGAATGAAGTTACACGATTCAGTTCGTATTATTAGTTTATGCTCAAAGACTCGGCTGATAAGAATCGCGAGATGGCTAGATGTTAGAAATGAGGAATCCGTTTCATTTTATATGCCCGTCACTTTTTCTTCGTTCGTGCCATCTATAATGATAGATGAATCAAAAACTTTCAATTGAACTTTTTCGTTCAATTGGTCTTTTTGTATATCTTCCTATTTTACAAAAATGGAAACTTAGGTAAATGCTTTAGAAACATATGTATAAAAGGAACCTATTTCATTTAGCCCCTTTATGCTTACTATAACTAGTTATTTCGGTTTTCTCCTAGTAGCTTTAACTATAACTTCAGCTCTATTTATTGGTCTGACCAAGATACGACTTATTTAAAATTGCTATTTCAAAGAAACAATTCAGAAAGGAAATCCTTCTGTGAAATTCCATGTATTCTAAAGTTACTTACCACGTCAATTGTCAATTTTTGGTCATTGAGATTCGCGTCAATTCGGATTAATATTTAGGTATAGATATTACATCTTTTTTTTCTCCTTTTCAAAAAATGGAAATGATTGAAGTTTTTCTATTTGGAATCGTGTTAGGTCTAATTCCTATTACTTTGGCTGGATTATTCGTAACTGCATATTTACAATACAGGCGTGGTGATCAGTTGGACCTTTGATTAATTTAATTAACATTTCTTTTTTTGATTGGCCTCCTCCTTTATTTAATCCACAGGAGGGCAAATTCAAATTGTTGTGCAAGTGACTGCTGAATCTAGTTCGGATCCATGAAGAAAAAATCACGCTCTGTAGGATTTGAACCTACGACATCGGGTTTTGGAGACCCACGTTCTACCGAACTGAACTAAGAGCGCTTTCTTATAAGAATAGAAAAGAATGTAAATATAAACAAAAGGATTCTTTTGAATCCATTTTATTTTCTATTTTATATGCATATATTCTATAGTTTCATAAAAATGAATGATTCCGTACGATTTGAATCGATCTCAATTGATTCCTCGTTACTGCTAAAAGGAGCAGTAATAGGTAGGGATGACAGGATTTGAACCCGTGACATTTTGTACCCAAAACAAACGCGCTACCAAGCTGCGCCACATCCCTTAAATTAAATTGTTCTACAGTGTCATTGTAGAGAATTCCTGTCTTGTTTTCCACACCCCTATTTCCTGCATTGAGAAACACAATTTTTCTGCCCATTTCGTCTTTTTGGTCTCATTTAACATATAATAAGAAGGGGAAAATCTTATAGAGCCTTGTACATTTAAATTGGAATTGAGGATTCCGTGTACAACTATAAGTGGCCTATGCATCTGATCATACATGCATTATCCTTATGTATTACAATAAATAAAACAAGGAGGTTTTTCAATGCGAGATCTAAAAACATATCTCTCCGTGGCCCCAGTACTAAGTACACTATGGTTCGGGGCTTTAGCAGGTCTATTGATAGAGATTAATCGTTTTTTCCCGGATGCGTTGACATTCCCTTTTTTTTCATTCTAGTTATTGACATCGTAAAGAATGAAGAAGGTTTAGAGATACAATCCAAAATCTTTGACTAATCCACCTCCTCCTTTTCTCTTTTTTCCCTTTTTTTTTTCTAATTTTTAGAATAAGGGACGAAAGAGAAAGAATAAAAAACGTCTGCGAGACTCAGGTTCAAATTCGAATTAAATCATTAAATCAATATTAATAATTAATAATAAATAATAGAGGCACGGGAGGTAGAGTAGGAAAATGGGGGTATAGGGCAAGAATATAAGATCTTTAACTGACGTCCTTCGGGTTTAAATAGAGTTTCGAAATCATTGTCTTACTTATTATTATTTACTATGGCTTTGATATTACTTTATTGATTTTGATCTTTTAGAGTTGGATTTCAAGTTAGTAACTTCTATTTTTTCCTTCCTTTCTTTTTCTTCATTTCGAATCAAAATAGAAGAGTTGAGTAAATCAAAAATACAAAGGAGGTTCATGGCTAAGAGGAAAGATGCGCGGGTAACGGTGATTTTGGAATGTACCAGTTGTATCCAAACCGGTGTTAAGAAGGTATCAACGGGCATTTCCAGATATATTACTCAAAAAAACCGGCACAATATGCCTAATCGATTAGAATTGAGAAAATTCTGTCCCTATTGTTACAAACATATGATTCATGTGGAAATAAAGAAATAGGTCGAACCAAGTATGTCTTATCCTTGAAAGGAAATGATATTATACAGTTTTTATATAGAACATATTGAAATCTAAATAGAAGATGTTTCATTTAAATAAAAAATTGGAGTAAAAAAAAATGACAATTAAGAAATAGGATTTTCGGGATAAGAAATAAACTAAACAAACAAACCATGGATAAATCCAAGCGATCTTTTCTGAAATCCAAGCGATCTTTTCGTAGGCGTTTGCCCCCGATTCAATCGGGGGATCGAATTGATTATAGAAACATGAGTTTAATTAGTCGATTTATTAGTGAACAAGGAAAAATATTATCTAGACGAATGAATAGGTTGACCTTAAAACAACAACGATTAATTACTATTGCTATAAAACAAGCTCGTATTTTATCTTTGTTACCTTTTCTCAATAATGAGAAACAATTTGAAAGAATAGAGTCGACCACCAGAACGACTGGTCTTAGAACCAGAAATACATAGGCTTATTCTTTCCGAACTCAAACGCGTATTGGTGTTTTGTTTGACAAATTAGAGAATCCAGATTTTATTATCGTGTCGTAAGAAAAAAAAAAAACGAACCGCAAAAAAATATTTTTTTTAGTGAACGTGTTCATTCATTTTGACTACTTTAGCATATTTTCTCATAGTAATTTGGAACCCACCTTCCCGGAGTTCATTCTCCGGGGAACTTCATTTAAATTATTCCGGCGTATTCTTTCCAATCCACTTTTTTTCTGATTTCGTTGGAAATCATATAAAGACAATTTCTATTTGATATAGCGATTTGGGCCAGTATTTTACGATTAAGAAGCAACTGCTTCTTGTATAGATCATGTATTAATTTACTATAACTATAGAATACTATCCCTTCCCGAATTACTGCGTTTATACGAGTGATCCACAAACGACGAAAATGGATCTTTTGCTTATCCCTATCCCGATCAGCCGAAACCAAAGCTCTTATTTTCTGTTGAGTAATAGTTCGAGTAAGTCTTGAATGAGACCCCCGAAAACTTGATGCAAATAAACGAATTTTTGTTCTACGCTTCCGGGCTATATATCCGCGTTTAATTCTGGTCATTGAATAAATTAAATCCAATTTTGACAAATAACTAATTTATTTCCTTTCTTTCAGTTATTCTTTTACCCGCCCTAGTCTATTAATAACCAAACGGATTTGTCCAATGTATAAAATAAAAATTCCTATGGCTTTGGCTACTATAACCTCCCCGACCACGATTTTTTCTTTTTTAGGGATTTTCAAAAATGAAATCGATAAAGACATAGTGGGTTTCATCGTTTCTATGGTTACTTCTTAAACGGCGAGGTCTTCTCTATACACCGGAGCCTTTACTTCACTTCATTTAATATTTCATCAATGTTATTGGCAACTTGTATAGTTCACATCACACTCTTTGGCTCTACTTATGAATTATCCAGTAAGAGGTCTTTCACAATAAGATCCGCCTATACAGTAACGGTATTTAATTCTGAAATTTAGCTGGGCAGCTGACCCTCGTAGTCCGTTCTTGACCGAGCGATAACTTCATTTTTATGTTTTTTTTTGAATTTCAATAAGATTTCCTCCGCTTAATGGATAACGATTTGCTACCAATGGAGAATTTTTTCTCATCTTAAATTCAGGCGATTGGATTTGCACCAGCGGAAACCATAAATTTTATACACAATAGAGGGATCAATTTGCTTATTTTTAGATAGTTAAGTAGATAGTAAATAGAGTTCCTTCTTCCATTCTATCCTATTCACTGGACTAATCATTCATACTGGAAGCGGCTTCTTGCTTTTTTGTATAAGCTCATGATCTAAACGAGTCGCACATACACCCTAGTACATGTTCCTCGGCGCTGAGGGCATCCCCCAAGAGCGGGGGATTTTGTGACATTTCGGATGGGCTGTCTTGTATTTCTAATAAGTTGTTTAATAGTTGGCATGTTGAATCATATACATAATGGGCTGGTTTAGATTGATCCTAACCGGATGATTATGAATTTTTTTTAGTTTCTTTAAATAAAATAGTTAAACTCGGAGCTAAAATATTAAATCGCGGATTCCTTTTTTTTTCATTCAACTGCTACAAGATCAACAATTCCATAAGCTTGGGCTTCTGTTGCTGACATAAAAACGTCTCTTTCCATGTCTTCAGATACAACCCATAATGGTTTGCCCGTCCTTTGTACATAAACCCTTGTGAGGGTTTCGCGGAGTTTGAGCAGTTCTTCCGCTTCCAGGATAAATTCTCCCGTCTGCGCCTCATAAAAAGAACTGGCGGGTTGATGGATCATTACCCTGATGATAGAAGGTTTCTCTATCTAATGTGATGAAAGGAACAGAAAAGGCGTAAAAAGAATAATAAGAAAAAAAAAGATAGAATTGAACAACCGTACGGGCATCGTCTTTTGTGCATTGCATACGGCTATACAATCGAATTGACCCTGACTTTCCAGATAAAAATCGAATCTATCAGCCCCAGACGAGTAAATGATCAAATTGCCACCCTTCCCTTTGGAGGAGTTCAAAAATACTATGATGGCTCCGTTGCTTTCTATTTTCAAATGGATTCTTTTTTTTTTTTTCTTTGATTCAGCAATCCCAAAGTTTCTTTTTGCTTGGATCAAAAAGGGAAAATTTTTGTTTTTTCACTCTTTTTTTTATAACTTAAATATTGTTAAAATATTGTTAAGAGCCCTTCGGTGTGAAAACAACCAAGTTTGTAACGCTAAATTGGACTTCCGATAAATAAGATAAAATCGGAAATATCTTTTATCTCATACTACTCTCTCGATACATAATCGAATCTTTTGAAAAAAAAACAATACAAAAAATTTTCATATCGAATTCGAAGTGCCATGCTATTATTACTTAATATTCATATGGCGAAGGCATAGTTTTCTTTTTTCTCTCAAATAAAAAAACCCCATTGGCGCCAAGCGTGAGGGAATGCTAGACGTTTGGTAATTTCTCCTCCAACCAGGATAAAAGATCCCATGGACGCGGCTAATCCCATGCATATTGTATGGACCTCTGGTCGCACAAATTGCATAGTATCGTAAATAGCTACCCCGGGTATTACCCATCCGCCAGGAGAGTTTATAAACAAATACAGATCTTTGGTATCATCCTCGATACTGAGATATACCATAAGACCAATAAGTTGATTCGAGATCTCGCTATCCACTTCTTGGCCTAAAAAAAGTAATCTTTCTCGATAAAGTCGGTTGGGTAGGGTAAAATTGTATCCCTTAGGAACCGTACATGCACCTTTTGGTGCATACGGTTCAAAAAAAATAGCGAAAAAAAGAATCAATGTATAGATTCCAGTCCTCTTTCTTTTTTCCTATTCTTTTTCATAGCAGGGTTTTCGGACTTTTAACGAAAGGGCTTTTTCTTCGATTTTTCAATAAAGACGAATTTTGATTTCTTCTTTATAATTTAAATTTATAATAATAATAGAAAAACTTATTGAATTCACTTTTCATTGATGTATTGTTTCGTCGAGATTCAATCCAAATCACGACGGTATTTTCTTGTTCCTAAATGGGCCTCTTTCATCTTTTTAGGTTTATGCTCTACTCCGGGTAAAGATCTGCCCCATTTTGATTTGCACATATAGGACAAATCTTCTCACCACCATTTCTTTTTGTTATGAATTTACAAATAACAAACAGGAATCCTTTAGGATACACGTAGTAATCCTAGATATATTACCAATTGGGTTTTTTCTAAACGGAGCCTGGATACTTCATTTTTTTAGTCCAACCAAAGCCAACCATAAATTATTCGAATTGATAATAGTACTATGAATTCCCCCAAACAATGCATCTAATTGCACTTCACGCTCCAATTTATGGATGATTCCATTTCTCCTTCTTGGGCGAAACAGAGGATATCTCGATGGGGGGAGAGAACGGGGAAATTCCATATGACCCAATATATCTGACAAGTCGCACTATACGTCAACCCAAGATGCATCTTCCTCTCCAGGACTTCGGAAAGGTACTTTTGGAACACCAATAGGCATAAATTGAAAGAAAAAAGAACTAAATACTCTATTTCACTTTGATGTGGAAACGTAACAATGCGGTTTTATTGCCTTTCTAATTTTAGAATAGTATCTTTATCATATTTATTTTATCCATAGATTAGAAAATTTCAGAAAGAAAGACAAAAAAATAAAGGAAATTTTTTACGAATAGGACCCTCTAATGATAAATTAGGATGAACACATTTACTCATAGAAAGTGGTATCAATCCACCATTGCGTATTGGTACGTATCGAGTATAGAATAAATCTGCTTCTCTTTGTTCTTACGAACAGAATTCTTTCATTATTTCGAACAGAATAGAATAAAAAACCATTGTTAGGAAATAATCCACTAAACGGGGGAAGTCCGTAGGATAGTCATAGTATATTCCAATGCAATAAAGTTACGTAGTGTTTATTTTTCTTTGATAAAGGGGTATTTTACATGGGTTTGCCTTGGTATCGTGTTCATACCGTTGTATTGAATGATCCCGGCCGATTGCTTTCCGTTCATATAATGCATACAGCTCTGGTTGCTGGTTGGGCGGGCTCAATGGCTCTCTATGAATTAGCAGTTTTTGATCCTTCTGACCCCGTTCTTGATCCAATGTGGAGACAGGGTATGTTCGTTATACCCTTCATGACTCGTTTAGGAATAACCAATTCGTGGGGGGGTTGGAGTATCACAGGAGGGACTGTAACGAATCCAGGGATTTGGAGTTACGAAGGTGTAGCTGGGGCACATATTGTGTTTTCTGGCTTATGCTTTTTGGCAGCTATCTGGCATTGGGTCTATTGGGATCTAGAAATATTTTCTGATGAACGTACAGGAAAACCTTCTTTAGATTTGCCTAAGATCTTTGGAATTCATTTATTTCTCTCCGGGGTGGCTTGCTTTGGTTTTGGTGCATTTCATGTAACAGGCCTGTACGGTCCTGGAATATGGGTGTCTGATCCTTATGGACTGACGGGAAAAGTGCAACCTGTAAATCCGTCGTGGGGCGTGGAAGGTTTTGATCCTTTTGTTCCGGGAGGAATAGCTTCTCATCATATTGCAGCAGGTACATTGGGCATATTAGCCGGTCTATTCCATCTTAGCGTTCGACCGCCACAACGTCTATACAAAGGATTACGTATGGGAAATATTGAAACCGTACTCTCCAGTAGTATCGCGGCTGTCTTTTTTGCAGCTTTTGTAGTTGCTGGAACTATGTGGTATGGTTCAGCAACTACCCCCATCGAATTATTTGGGCCCACTCGTTATCAATGGGATCAGGGTTACTTCCAGCAAGAGATATATCGAAGAGTTAGCGCCGGGCTAGCAGAAAATCAAAGTTTATCAGAAGCCTGGTCTAAAATTCCTGAAAAATTAGCTTTTTATGATTATATCGGCAATAATCCGGCAAAAGGAGGATTATTCAGGGCAGGCTCAATGGATAACGGAGATGGAATAGCGGTTGGTTGGTTAGGACACCCTATCTTTAGAGATAAAGAAGGGCGTGAGCTTTTTGTACGGCGTATGCCCACTTTTTTTGAAACATTTCCGGTCGTTTTGGTAGACGGCGATGGAATTGTTAGAGCGGATGTTCCTTTTAGAAGGGCAGAATCCAAGTATAGTGTTGAACAAGTAGGTGTAACCGTTGAGTTCTATGGCGGCGAACTCAATGGAGTCAGTTATAGTGATCCTGCTACTGTGAAAAAATATGCTAGACGTGCCCAATTGGGTGAAATTTTTGAATTGGATCGTGCGACTTTGAAATCCGATGGTGTTTTTCGTAGCAGTCCAAGGGGTTGGTTTACTTTTGGACATGCTTCGTTTGCTTTACTCTTCTTTTTCGGACACATTTGGCATGGTGCTAGGACCTTGTTCAGAGATGTTTTTGCTGGTATTGACCCAGATTTGGATGCTCAAGTAGAGTTTGGAGCATTCCAAAAACTGGGGGATCCGACTACAAAAAGACAAGCAGTCTGATACAAGACCCCTTTTGTATCTTTCATCTCTATTTTCTTTTTGGAGGGAATTTTATTTTACATCGAGTAACGGAGTTAATTTGAATCACCGCCTTTTTTGATTCTTGATTTTTTGAGATGATTCCCAAAAAGAAAAAACAAACAGGTAGGAAAGCTATAATTGTAAACCACGATCGAATTTATGGAAGCATTGGTTTATACATTCCTTTTAGTCTCGACTCTAGGGATAATTTTTTTCGCTATTTTTTTCCGAGAACCGCCTAAAGTTCCAACTAAAAAGATAAAATAATTTTGCATTAGCTCAATTGAAGTAATGGGCCTCCCCAGATTGGGAGGCCCATTACTTCAACTTCAACTAGTCCCCGTGTTCCTCGAATGGATCTCTTAGTTGTTGAGAAGGTTGCCCAAAAGCAGTATATAAGGCGTACCCGGTAAAACTTACAAGTAAACCAGATATAAAGATGGCGACTAGGGTTGCTGTTTCCATTATGATTATATAATTTCAAGACCCCAACGGATCTATCATAAGATCGTTTATTTACAACGGAATGGTATACAAAGTCAACAGATCTCAATGAATAAAATAATTTATGGCTACACAAACTGTTGAGAACAGTTCTAGATCGGGTCCAAGACGAACTACTGTAGGGAGTTTATTAAAACCATTGAATTCGGAATATGGTAAAGTAGCTCCCGGCTGGGGAACGACTCCTTTGATGGGTGTCGCAATGGCCCTATTTGCGGTATTTCTATCTATTATTTTGGAAATTTACAATTCTTCCGTTTTATTGGATGGAATTTCAATGAATTAAATCTATAAGAATCACGAAGTCTTGGCTTTTGAATAAAAAATCAATCAGTTAGAACTCGAATTTCTGGCCTATTCTATTTTGTCTATTTTGGTAGTTCGATCGTGGAATTTCTTTCTTTCTGTCTTTCCGGAATATGAGTGTGCGACTTGTTATAATTGATTTTATTGATAGTACAGAGAATAGGTCTGTCGCCTTCCTAGAGATGGCTCTACTTCGTCAGATATTTATTCGAGTATCTGGAACACGAACTATATGAACTAGATTACGAAATATTTGAACTATGATTCATACTTAATATTCGACCTCGTGCCCGGAAAAAAATTTCAAACAGTTTGAAAAAAAAAAGAAAAATCTTTCTTTTTAGACATTTTATCTAATTTATGGAATATGTGATGAACCAACGGTTCTTACTCAGGGAATCCTTGGGTTAAATGATGATTTTTTCTTGAATCATCGTGGTTCTAGTATGAATCTGAGGGTTTAATCAATTCTATAGGGTCTTAACAAGAGAATTCCTATCAAGTCAATAATTAAGAAAGGAAAAAAGCCACATTAGAGACAATAAAAAGAAAAAAAAAATAGGTAAAAAGAGGATTCAAGAGGCCCGTAAGGATCAACATAAAGACGATTGAGCCAACTTGATATTTTGGTATTATCACCACAAAACAAAGAAGAGCTTGCGGATTTTTTCTTCTTTCGTACATTTAGAGA